GTCGATGATAACGTCACTGTTTCCATCGCTATTCCAGAACCGTACATGAAACCTCAGCTTCATACGGCTCCTCGATGGCCACAAATAAATCGAAGGACTGGTTTGGTTCGTTATTACCTCGGCATGTTTGTAGGGTAGATAGAGTAAACATGCATCGCATCGGAGAGTCCCGAATTAGACCAATGAAATTCTGTCTGCTATAATAACAAATAAAAAGCGCTTCCGAATTGATCTGATTCTTTATTTTATAATCCAAATTTTTGTTTAGTAATAACTTAATCCTTCAATAAAATACTCGTTGTATCAATAGATATTTCGACCCATATCTTTCGATTACGAAAAATAATTAAACACTACACTAGTTCATGAATCATGAGAAAAATTCCATCTGTATGAATATGGATGGGATGGAGGAAAGAATAAACAAGGATCTTTTATTATTCAGTTTTCCTATTCCATTTCATTTCTTTCGTTCCTGTTCTTCTTTCTCACTAAGAAGAGGGGATTCAAAAAAAAAAATAAAGGATTACGTCGTTCCCGATAGTCATTTCTTTAATCAGTGGATAAGAGCATACTCTAGATCGGAATCGTGGGGAAGTACTCCTTGATCATTTCTACCAACTTAAAGCCCTCATTATGATTCCTTTTATGCAGAAATATCCCTTTGGATACCTTACATTATCTCTATTACTAATCCTTTGTGTACCTTGGTGTTCCTAACCGTCCACTCATTTTTGATTGATCCCCGGTATGGTAATACATACAATAGTAGAAACTCCATACAGTTGATCTTTTGCACCCGCTTCAAGCCATGATAACTAATCAATCAATCTTGGGGTAAACAGTTTCCACTGCTTATGTTTACTTCTACCTTACTCTCGTACATAGGGAATGAGAATCAATCTTCTTACTGCGAATTCATAAGCTGTTTTGTTTCACTCATATAACTATCTGGTTTAACTCATTGACCCGAATGATGAATAAAAAAATAAAGATATCTATTCAATACATTCAACCCCTTTCCTAGAAATAAAGGAAAGAGGTCAAAGTTCATGTTCCAACGAATCACACGTAGAGATATTGATAACACACATGGAGTTAATGGTATTTCATAACTAATAGATTGAGCAGCAGCTCGTAGACCACCTGAAAAGGAATATTTATTATTTGATCCATATCCTGACATAAGAAGTCCAATAGGAGCAATACTGGAAATAGCGATCCATAAAAAAACACCTATACTGAGATCGGCTAGAACAAGACGATAGCCAAAAGGAATTACTGAATAACTTAGTAGAATTGATATGACCGCTATAGATGGGCCGATACTGAATAAACGAATATCTCCTCTAGATGGTAGAAGATCCTCTTTGAAAAGTAGTTTGGTCCCATCTGCTAGAGCTTGAAGAATTCCCAAGGGACCAGCATATTCAGGCCCAATACGTTGTTGTATCCTTGCGGATATTTCTCTTTCTAACCACACAATCACGAGTACACCTATTGTGATTCCCAATACAGGAGTAAAAATAGGGACAAGCAGCCATACGAGGCCATAGACCTCTTTTAAGGATTCCGATCTGGAAAAAGAATTGATAGCTTGTACTTCTGTCGTATCAATTATCATTTCAACGATCAACTTCTCCCATAATGATATCTATACTACCTAGTATCGTCATGATATCAGCCAATTTCATTCTTTTAACTAGCTGAGGAAGAATTTGCAAATTGATGAAACCGGGTGGACGAATTTTCCATCTCCAGGGAAAAACACTATTATCTCCTATCAGAAAAATTCCCAATTCTCCTTTTGGGGCTTCTACTCTGACATAAAGTTCTTGTTTCGACAATTCAAAAGTGGGAGAAGGCTTTTTACTAATGAATCGATATTCAAAATCATTCCATTCGGAATCCCTTGCTTTATCAAAGCGACGGACTTCTAAATTCTCATAGGGCCCCCCCGGAATTCCTTCCAGAGCCTGTTGAATAATTTTTATGGATTCCGCCATTTCACTGATTCGTACTAAATAACGAGCTAATGAGTCTCCTTCTTTTTGCCATTGGACTTCCCAATCGAATTCATCGTAACACTCATAATGATCAACTTTACGAAGATCCCATTGCATTCCGGAAGCTCGTAGCATTGGTCCTGATAAACCCCAATTTATTGCTTCCTCTCCACCAATAATGCCCACTCCTTCAACTCGTTCCAAAAAAATGGGATTCCGCGTAATAAGCTTTTGATATTCAACAACTCCTGTTAAAGAATAATCGCAGAAATCCAAACATTTATCTATCCAGCCATGAGGTAGATCAGCAGCTACTCCCCCGATACGGAAATAATTATGCATCATTCGCATACCTGTGGCAGCTTCGAATAGATCATATAGCAATTCCCTCTCTCTGAAAATATAGAAGAAAGGAGTCTGTGCACCGATATCCGCCATAAAAGGCCCAAGCCATAACAAATGAGAAGCTATACGACTCAACTCCAGCATAATGACTCTGATATAGCTGGCTCTTTTAGGTACTTGAATATTTCCCAATTGTTCTGGTGCATTTACCGTTATTGCCTCTGTGAACATAGTAGCTAAATAATCCCAACGTGTTACGTAAGGTAGATACTGTATAATTGTTCGGTTTTCCGCAATTTTTTCCATCCCTCTGTGTAAATAACCCAATACGGGTTCACAATCAATAACATCTTCACCATCTAGAGTAACGATGAGTCGAAGAACACCATGCATTGATGGGTGGTGAGGACCCATATTGACTATCATGAAGTCTTTTCTTATATCCGGTACAGTCATATGTTTTCTTCCCCGATTCATTATTTCATGAATTGCTGAAAACGAAACGAGGTTCATCAAAATTCAAGATCTAATAAAGCAAATAATTCAAACGAATTTTCAAATTAACGAGTTTTTGGTTCCCGAATATCCAACTGACCAATTAATTCTTTATAACGTACTCTATTTTTCTTTGACAAATAAGCCAGTATACGTTGACGTTTTCCCAGAATTTTCCGAAGACCTCTCTGAGATAAATAGTCTTTTCTGTGCAATTCCAAATGTGAAGTAAGTCTCCGTATCTTATTGGTGAAACTGAATACTTGAAATTCAACAGACCCTTTGTTTTTTTCTTTTTCTTCTTGCGGAATAACTGAGATGAATGAATTTTTTACCATAAAAAGAATTCTTCTCTCTCTCTCTTTTTTTTCTTTCTTTTCCACAGATATGGATTTTACCGATCAGGAATAATAATAATGCCAGTCATTTAGATCTGGTACACACAATAAAATAATCTGGATTTATTCATAGACTACTTTCTATCGAATCCAATTGAAAATTGGATTCGATAGAAGGAGATGGTACATTTCTACACCCACAAAAGGGAATGATTGGGACTTAAGAAAATTCTGCCGATTCATTCCTAGATCCAATTGATATGATACATCATTGAATCAGTATCATGTATCAGAATCTAATGTAACACAACGTGTGTGTACATTTGTATACCTTTATATACCGGATATGACACGTGATATAGATATATAGGAAATCCGCTATCAACTAATTCTGACTCGTGGATACATATGTATCCTTGACATACTGAAACGACTGCCATTATTGGTATCAAACCAGTAGCGATTCATACAAGCTAAATCTTCTAATCGATAATTGGGCCAAAGAAACAATTTGAATTGGATAAATTTATTTATATCTGTATCAAAATGCTTGTCCTCATCCAAAAATTGCACACAGTTCCTTACGTTGTTGCCATTGAAAAATACTGAATTTCTATTCACAACATTCTCATTCTCGGAATTCAAACAAATTAGAATTCTCAATTCTCTACGACGTCTAGGAGATGGAATATTTTCAGGAACAAGCAAAGCATAATTATTTTCATCTCCATTCACAAGTACCTTTCCATGTTGTGCAATGGATCTATCGAAATAATCTTCATCAACATATTTTTTTTCTCGGCATATTCGATTAGTTTGGTACTTATTCTTATGGACCAATGAAATACTTATGGTTTGATACATAATCCATTGTCCATCCCATTTTATAGACAGACGAACCGGTTCGATAATCAATATTCCCCTTTTTATCAATTCTGTAAGAGTTAGATCCTTCTGAATCAGCATTACATCCAGGCGCATTTCTCCTCTTTGAATAGAGGATATAGCAATTTCCCTTGGATTTATCAGCCTAAGCAGGAGACAATATACCTTGATATTATTGATCATTCTTTGATTCAAAGGATCATCCCATCTCAATTGAAAAAGCAAATACCTTTTCAGGAAGAAATCTAGTTGCGCTTCCTTATTGCTCTTGTATTGTCTTTTCTTTCTACGTTTTTTAATGTCTGATTCCGCGGAATCTTTTTCAAGATCTTTTTGTCGGTTTCGTGGATCTGATCCAAGATTCCCTTGACCCAGCTGTTCTTTTTCTTCTTGATTTCGATTCTCTAATTCAAGATATTCTTTTTGATTAGATGATAGACGAAGATCCTTTTTTTGATTTCTGTTGATGTTTTTATTTTCACTAATGTTTTCATTTCCATTCAAATTGAAAATAAGTAATTTGATTGGTATGATCCACGGTTTAATCTTATATGCATCATAAAGTAGCACAAATTCTGAGAAGAACCAGGGTTCTAGATTCGATATGGGACGATGTAGCATTTCTTCATTCATTCCCATCCAATCAAAAAAAAACCTTTTTTTTTGATTGGATGGGTTGATTTCTTGATGAATCGTGAGAGAAAAAAGATCTTTCTTATCAATTATTTGATAATCATTAGTCCCAGTCTTAGTATTTTTATTAATGTTGGTTCCAGTATCTATATCGGTCCAAGTCTCAATATCGATATTCTTTCTAAGAAAAAAATTGAGAATTCTCCACTCCAAATATTTTCTATCCGGATTTTTCCCCGTATCAATAATAGACCCTTCCCCTAGATAATCATTAATAGCTATACCCCCGGGTACATAAAATGATTCGGGTTTAGGCATGTTGTAATTATATGGAATCTCTCGGTCTCCATTTACTTGGAATGGCGATCCATAAATATATGAGCCCTTCCTGTCTTCATAATGAATATATTTATGTGATAAAAGATCATATCTGTAGTGTTTTTTAAATTTTTCTTTTTGACTCGGTAATGAGTTCACTACATAATTCTTTTTTTTCTCGTAATGAATTAATTGGTCTTTTTCTTTTTCATATGAATCTTTTTTTGAGTCTTTATTTTGAATCATACGACGTTGATTGACTCTATTTCGCCATTTTTGCGGTACTAATTTAGACCATCTAGTCTGAGATAAATTGTATTGATAATGACCCCTTAACCAATTTTTCCATTCATTCATTCCAGAATTTGGAAGTTTCTTAGACCTTGATTTGGCATCCAATATTCCTCGTGTCCCAAAATGGTCCTTTATTCTATCCTTAAGAAAAAGATATGCTCCGCGATATTTAAGTACAGATCTCAAGTAATACTTATTAATAACTTGGATTTGTGATAAATTGTAAAATACATATGCTTGGGACAAGGAAGATAAGTCACAATAAATCTGTGATTTATTATTACTAATATTAGAAAGAGACTTTTTTATAGTCGAAATAAAGTGAATTGCATTTTGATTTGTTTCATCAATTCCTTCTTTATTTCTTTCATCATTGTAAATGTCTTTGTCGATAATTTTTTTTGTTGATTCAAATTCAAGGAAAAGTTGTGCATTTATTCTGGGAATATTAATGTTACATAGAAAGATATCCATATAGATTCTTTCAATGAAAGATTTCATAAAATAGTGCCATTTACGTATTAATCGGGCGCCTCCTCTTTTTGATATCTGCCAAATATGTTTCTGTGATTCCGATCTTTTATCATCACAACCTGTCTCGTTAGGACTAATCTTTCTATTTGGAGTTAGAAATATTTTTCTCTTGTCTTTTGTAATCCTTTCTATTTTATTTCGGATTGTGGTTGTCCTATCAGCCAGATCCTTCATTTTTTTTTCTGTCAGTGAATAATTTGTCCAATCCACAGATCTAATTCGAATGATCGATTCATGGTTAATCTTATTACTAATTATAGAATCTTTTCTATTTTCATTCGGTTCATATACTTTCCTCAATCCAAATAAGAAAATTGGATTTACTTTTGCAAACTCTTTTATTATTCTTTTTATAAATAGAACTGTTTTGAGAATCCATCTTGTTTTTTCTTTTAAGACCCTTAGAAACCATTTTTTTCTTTCTCCTAAAGCTCTTAGAACTAGAAAACATTTCTTTTTCACTTTTCTAATTTTTTTTTCGAGTTCTTTCCAAATGGGGTCAAAAAAGGAAGTTCGTTTTCGGGGAGAACCAAAAGGTAGTTCAGTTTCCATCCCCCAGACTGTTAAAAAACCAAAATTTTCTTTTTTTCCTTTCTTTTTCATTCGATTTCTATGATCGAATCGTAGCTTAGATCTGTGCCAAGGTTTCAGACAGAAAGGAAATAGGATTTTTATTTGAATACCGTCTGTTAGCCAGTCTTTCGGAAATTCTGTTTCTGATAATTGAACACCATTATAGGTGCATTTAACATGCATTTCTCTATTCCACTCCTTCCAATCCTCGTACCACTCGGGGAATTGAAATAATAACATACGGCCGAGATTTTTAGCTATTATCAATGAAGGCAATACGATGTATTTTCTAAGAATCGATTGTGTTACTAACATAGAACCTCTTATTGCTTGAGCAAATAGAATAGTATCCCAATTTTCTGCTATTGCTATCCGTTCATTCTCGTCCTTTTTCTCCTCCTTTGTTTTTTCCTTTTCTTTTGCCTCAGAATCCGAAGTTTTTAATTCCGGACCTTTCCCCACCCAATTCCTAAAAATTAGGTTCATCATTCCGGAGATATCAAAAGAAAAAAAAAACGTTTTGTCTATTCTGTCCAAAAAAAGTGGGGAATGCACGTTTGCTTGAAACATTTCCCAAGTAACTGTTTTACGTCTTTGAGCGCGCATGGATCCTTTGATTAGATCCCTACGAAAATCCGATTGTTGCGAGTAACGTATCAACGCCACCTCTTCTGCTTGATCACTATTAGTACTGGTACTAGTATAAGTATTGGTATTCTGATCATTATTGGTATTCTGATCATTATCAGTATAAATTACCACACGTTTGGCTTTTCTTGAACGAATCCCATGATCCTCTGTCGATTCTTCCTCATTTTCTTCCTCCTGTTCTTCCAAATGGTCGGTCAATTTGTATGACCATCGAGGAACCTTTTTACCGATTTCTTCTATTCCAATAGATTTCTTTTGAATTGTTTGATCATTTGGATCAGTTGTAACTACATCGGATAGAAATTTCAAACATTTCGTTTGATTTTCTGAATCAAGTCTTCTTTGTTCGACCAATAGAGCAAATCCTTTCAAATTCAAACTAGGTGTTGATTCCCCAGCTAATTCACTGATTGAGGTCAAGGAATGAC